TAGTAAGGGATAGCTCTCAAAAGAAAACGGATGAAATATCTATTTAGAAACAAAAGATATATGGAAAAATCTTATAATAGAGAAATATTTAGAGAAAGGGAGGAAGAGAGAACAAAAATATGGGTCAAAAAATAAATCCACTTGGTTTACGACTTGGGGAAACCCAAAAGCATCGCTCCCTTTGGTTCGCACAATCAAAAAGTTATTCTCTGGGTCTCCAGGAAGATGAAAAAATACGGGATTGTATCAAGAAGTATGTACAAAAAAATAGGAGAATCTCCTCGGTTTTTGAAGGAATTGCACATATAGAAATTCAAAAAAAAATCGATTTGATTCAGATCGTTATCCATATTGGATCCCCAAATTTATTAAAAGAGAGTCGAACGCGAGGAATTAAAGAATTACAGATCAATATACAAAAAAGATTGAATTCTGTGAACTGGAAACTTAACATTGCTATCACAAAAGTTACAAAACCCTATAGACAACCTAATTTTCTTGCAGAATATATAGCTCTACAATTAAAGAATAGAGTTTCCTTTCGAAAGGCAATGAAAAAAGCCATTGAATTAACTAAAAAAACAGATACAAAAGGAATTCAAGTGCAAATTGCAGGGCGTATCGACGGAAAAGAAATTGCACGCGTCGAATGGATCAGAGAAGGTAGGGTACCCCTACAAACCATTCGAGCTAAAATTGATCATTGTTCCTATACAGTTCGAACTATCTATGGAGTATTAGGAATCAAAATTTGGATATTTGTAGACAAGCAATGATGGGACTTTCCTTGCCATTCTATTCAGTGATAGAACAAAAAAGGGGCAAACTATTCTTTTTACCTTCAATGAAAAGTGAGCAATTATAATTATATAGGGTTGAATAAAAAATTCGATTGAACTTTTGGTAGAATTGCTATGCTTAGTGTGTGACTCGTTGGTTTTTCTTTAGAGTTGGGAATCCAAAAAATGGACTGGACCCTAACTAATAACTATAGAACTTATAACCAGCTCATTGTTTCGTATTATCGATATCCAAGGAACCAGTAACTATATGATGCGTCAATCATATAGTTGTAGCAACTGAAATCTTTTTTTCATAAATGAAAAATCTCATTCATTATGGGTTGTGAAGTGAAAATGGAGGGATGTGGGTAAATGGAAGGATGAGAGAAAGAGAGAAGTAAAATCTAAATGATATAGAATTCCAATATGTATGGTCTATTATAAAAAATCTCATACTAATAAAAGGCAGTGTGATAAAGCATTAATACGGATTCTTCCATAATTAGACAATTCATAGAAAAAAATACAAATAATAAAGAGCTTCGAGTCAATAGAGACTGAGGAAATTGACTTGGGAACGAATTGGAATTGTGGAGCTCCATTGCAGAGTTCAGGCCTAGCCATTAATCGAGAAGCTATGGGAACGACGGAACCTATGACTGCAGAAGATTCTATTGAAAACGGAATCCCAACGAATCATTGGGTGGGATGGCGGAACCAACCGGGAACCCATTGATTTATTATGAGAGGCGATGGGTTAACCCTACATATGAAGCAAATATGAAAAGAGTAAATATTCGCCCGCGAAATCCCTATTGAATTGCAAATTATTAGCCGATTCGGTAAGGTTCGTTATAAACAAAAAAAAGAAAGGCATATATATATCCAAATATATAGAAGAAATATATAGAAATATGGAAAGATCTATATATCCGTATACATCAAGTATACAAGATATACAGATTCCTATGTAACAGATTCAATATCAATAAATCCCACGATTTAGTGTATTTTTTGAAAAAAAAAAAAAAAATACACGTGTATCTGTAATATTGTTGAATCGTTTCATTCGCGAGGAGCTGGATGAGAAGAAACTCTCATGTCCGGTTCTGCAGTAGAGATGGGATTGAGAAACAACCATCAACTATAACCCCAAAAGAACCAGATTCCGTAAACAACATAGAGGAAGAATGAAGGGAATATCTTATCGAGGCAATCATATTTGTTTCGGGAAATATGCTCTTCAGGCACTTGAACCCGCTTGGATCACATCTAGACAAATAGAAGCTGGGAGACGAGCAATAACACGATATGTGCGCCGTGGTGGAAAAATATGGGTACGTATATTTCCCGACAAACCCGTGACTGTAAAACCTACGGAAACACGTATGGGTTCGGGGAAAGGAGCCCCCAAATACTGGGTATCTGTTGTTAAACCGGGTCGAATACTTTATGAAATGGGTGGAGTATCCGAAACGGTAGCCAGAGCAGCTATTGAAATAGCTGCATACAAAATGCCTATACGAACGCAATTCATTATTGCAAGATAGGGCGGATTTTTGTGATGAAAAAGACAATCGCAGATTTAGATTTCCTTATTTCTATTTTTGGACAGACAATATTTCTTTATTTTTTCCTTCGACCTTGGCATTGAAAGAAGAGATTCAATTCAAAAAAAAAAAAAAAATGATATGATTCAACCTCAAACCCATTTGAATGTAGCGGACAACAGCGGGGCTCGAGAATTGATGTGTATTCGAATCATAGGAGCTAGTAATCGCCGATATGCTCGTATTGGTGACGTTATTGTTGCTGTAATCAAAGAGGCAGTGCCCCATATGCCTCTCGAAAGATCAGAAGTGATCAGAGCTGTAATCGTACGTACCCGTAAAGAACTCCGACGTGACGACGGTATGATAATACGATATGATGACAATGCAGCAGTTGTCATTAATAAAGAAGGAAATCCAAAAGGAACTCGAGTTTTTGGAGCAATCGCTCAAGAATTGAGACAGTTGAACTTTACTAAAATAGTCTCATTAGCTCCTGAAGTATTCTAAATACTAGTGGGTGGGACTATGATATAGTCGGTTATCTGAAATAGATCAACCAGTAGATTGTGTTTTAGGCATATACTTTTAACAATTCGTAAATAATTAATGTAAAATTTACATAAAAAAAAACAGAACATGTTGATTATATCAAAATGAGGAGGCACCAATAATTCTAGTTCGACATGAATAGGGATACTATTGCCGATATATTAACTTTTCTAAGAAATGCCGACACGGATAAAAAAAGAACGGTTCGAATAGGATCCACTAAGATCACCGAAAGCATTGTGAAAATACTTCTACGAGAGGGTTTTCTTGAAAACGTTAGAAAACATCGGGAAAACAACAAATCTTTCTTGGTTTCAACCCTGCGACATAGAAGAAATAGGAAAGGAACATATAGAAAGATTTTCAAGCGTATCAGCCGACCCGGGCTACGAATCTATTCCAACTATCAGCGAATTCCTAGAATTTTCGGTGGAATGGGAATTGTAATTCTTTCGACTTCTCGAGGTATAATGACAGATCGAGAAGCTAGACTAGAAGGAATTGGAGGGGAGGTTTTGTGTTATATATGGTGATCCCTCTGGTATCCGAATTGGATCCGCAACTTCGTCTATTTATGAAAAAAGAGAGGAAGGATAGGTTGTTTAATATCACCCATCCTTACCTTTATTTTATTAGTTTCTGGTTCAAGGAGGTTACTCAAAATGAAAGAGAAAGAAAAAAAATCGATTTATGAGGGTTTAATTACTGAATCGCTTTCAAATGGTATGTTTCGGGTTCATTTAGATAACGAGGATCTGATTCTCGGTTATATTTCGGGGAAGATCCGACGAAATTTTATACGGATACTACCAGGAGATAGAGTTCTAATTGAGGTGGGTCCCTATGATTCAACCAGGGGACGTATAGTTTATAGACTTCCCAAGAAAGATAAAGATAAAGATTCGAACAACAATTAGGAACAATTAGGTGTGGGTTACTTTTTAAACATTCCTTCGTGGAAATACAATTCGAGGTTCAAAATTTCAAGAGATTTATTTTCTTACAAGGAGTAGATTCGGAATTAAGGTAAGGAATAAAAAATATGAAGATAAGGGCCTCGGTTCGTAAAATTTGTGAAAAATGTCGACTGCTCCGTAGGAGGAGACGAATTGTAGTAATTTGTTTCAATCCGAGACATAAACAGAGACAAAAGTAATCTCTCTAAAAATAAAAAGGGATTTTCTAAAGGACCCGATGGACAAATAAAGGATCCGTTTTGATATGAAATGGATATATCCGTATATCTTTGACTCCTATTTATGAGATGATAAAATATGACAAAAACTAGACCAAGAATTGGTTCACGTAGGTGGGGGCGTATTGGTTCACGTAAGAGTGGACGTAGAATACCAAAGGGAATTATTCATGTTCAAGCGGGTTTCAACAATACTATTGTTACTGTTACAGATGTGCTAGGTCGGGTGGTTTCTTGGTCCTCTGCTGGTACTTGTAGATTCAGAGGACCAAGAAAAGGGACACCATTTGCTGCCCAAACCACAGCAGGAAACGCTATTCGTACAGTAGTGGATCAGGGTATGAAACGAGCAGAAGTCAGGATAAAGGGTGCTGGTATCGGAAGAGATGCAGTATTACGAACTATTCGTAAAAGTGGTATACTAGTAAGTTCCATACATGACGTAACCCCTATTCCATATAATGGATGTAGGCCTCCTAAAAAAAGACGTGTGTAGAAATAATAATTGAGCGGATTTCAAGTATATAGAAAGAAACACTTCAATCAGCTGCAAAAAAAAAAAAAAAATGAAAATATTACTTACACTTTCTTTATCTATCATAGAACTTTTTTTTATTAAAAAAAAAAAATGACTCGAGAAAAATTCGAAGTATCCACTAGGACACCCCGTTGGAAGTGTATTGAATCAAGAATCGACAGTAAGCGACTTCATTATAGCCGTTTCATTTTGTCTCCACTTATGAAAGGCCAAGCAGATACGATAGGTATCGCGATGCGAAGAGCTTTGCTTGGGGAAGTAGAAGGAACGTGTATCACGCGTGCAAAATTTGAAAACGCACCACACAAATATTCTATGATATTTGGTGTTGAAGAATCAGTATATGAAATTTTAATGAATTTGAAAGAAATTGTATTGAGAAG